CAGAAAAAAGTCATTATCATGCCCTTTTTGGACGAATCATATAGTTTTACGATTTCATCGATTAAAAAGGTTATCAACTGAATTGTAATTAGAATGGAAACGGTCGAAAAAGAAATATGAGTTAATATGTGTTCTAAAGTTGAAAATATCATAAAAGGGGAGTTCTAAAATTATAAAATAAAAATCGGAAATTGAATTCATTATAGGATCAATTTTCTTTTTTTTTTTTAGGAGATCATATGCCGCCACTCGGACTCGAACCGAGATGCTCTAGCACTGCTTCCTAAGAGCAGCGTGTCTACCAATTTCACCATAGCGGCCTATCTTGACCTCATAATAGCCTATGAATAAGGAATCGTCTAGATTTAAGAATTCAACTGGGTGCAATATTTTTTAGGAAAGATTGAATTTGATGAATAAAATTTTGTTCAAATAGATATTTGAAGGTTCATTATTTTCGTTTAGGGGTCTTCGTTTTATTGTGTATTTTTAACTCTTCTCAACTTGAACTCCTGGAAAACTAGATAGTCCTAGTATTAAAGGATACCCCCCCCAATTTTTGAACTCGTTAAGATAAACAGAAGAATTCTTCTTCTCCATATTCTAATCTAAGAGCGGAATGAATTCCATTCCCCGTTGAGTTAATCAATAAGAAATGGAATTCGGGAATTTTATTTTCGAAATGAAATGAGTCAATTTTCGAGTCAGGCCAATTTAGATTATTCCAACATGTTATGTTTTATTACTTAGTTTATTTGTTTGTCGGACAAAAAAACTTTTTGAATTCCCGGTAGAAAGAGATTTCCCCAGGGAAAACGCTTTTAACGCTGCCCAATACCCCTTCCTTTTCCAACAATTTTTACGAATACGCTTTTTTGATGCAGAAGTACGTTTTTTTGGAACTGCCATTTAAATAAAAATGAATAGATTTTTCATTGATATAGCTGGATGTGAAAGACATCTATTGTTGATATTGTTCGAAACAATATGCGTTTTTCTAATTCACTATGTATTTCTTTTCTAGATAATATTTTTTCGAAAAATCTAGAAAAATCTAAAAGAATAGAATAAGATGGGTGAATGATATGGGGAATATCATATAAAATAGTACTAAAAATAGAAAAAAAGAAGAATATTTTTAGTAACTTGTCAAACTCAGGAAAATATGGCTAATTTAACTTGAATTTCCAAATTCTAAGTAGACTAGTAATTAATCTCTTTCTTTCATATGATTTGACCAATTATAACTTCTTGATTTGAATATTTGAAATATTTAGCAGAAATTCAGAAAGAATAAGTAATAAAAAGAAATCAAAATTCAAAAATTCTATTTTAGTTAGGTTAACTTAGTACATATCTTCATTTTTTTATTGACTCCTTTCAAAAGAGGTAAGGTCCGGTTAGTCGTAACCAATTAATATTAATTAAGAATTAAAAGAATTAAAAAAAAATTATGGAACAGACATATCAATATGCGTGGATTTTGCCTTTCGTTCCACTTCCTGTTCCTATGTTAATAGGAGTTGGACTTCTTCTTTTTCCGACAGCAACAAAAAATCTTCATCGTATATGGGCCTTTCCAAGTATTTTATTGTTAAGTATAGTCATGATTTTTTCAACGAATTTGTCTATTCAGCAAATAAATAGCAGTTCTATCTATCAATATGTATGGTCTTGGACCCTCGATAATGATTTTTCTTTAGAATTTGGCTACTTCATTGATCCACTTTCTTCTATTATGTTGATGTTAATCACTACGGTTGGAATTATGGTTCTTATTTATAGTGATAATTATATGGCTCATGATCAAGGATACTTGAGATTTTTTTCTTATATGAGTTTTTTTAGTACTTCCATGTTGGGATTAGTTACTAGTTCAAATTTGATACAAATTTATATTTTTTGGGAATTGGTTGGAGTGTGTTCCTATTTATTAATAGGGTTTTGGTTCACACGACCTCCTGCAGCAAATGCTTGCCAAAAGGCGTTTGTAACGAATCGTGTAGGGGATTTTGGTTTATTATTAGGAATTTTAGGTTTTTATTGGATAACCGGGAGCTTTGAATTTCGGGATTTATTCCAAATAGTCAATAACTTGATTTATAATAATGAAGTGAATTCTTCATTTGTTACTTTGTGTGCTGCTCTATTATTTGCCGGTGCAGTTGCTAAATCTGCACAATTTCCTCTTCATGTGTGGTTACCTGATGCTATGGAGGGACCCACTCCTATTTCGGCTCTTATACATGCGGCTACTATGGTAGCAGCGGGGATTTTTCTTGTCGCTCGCCTTCTTCCTCTTTTTATAGTTATACCTTATATAATGAATTTTATCTCGTTGATAGGCGTAATCACACTATTGTTAGGAGCTACTTTAGCTCTTGCTCAAAAAGACATTAAGAGGGGTTTAGCCTATTCGACAATGTCTCAATTGGGTTATATGATGTTAGCTCTAGGAATGGGGTCTTTTCAAAGTGCTCTATTCCATTTGATTACTCAT